CCGATCGATTCAGTATCTCAATTCATCCCATTGAATTTACAGGAGTTAAATTTCTCATCTCTATGGGATTAGATCCCGAGTTATTGTGAAACAAAAAACAATGAGATTATGGAAGTAAATATTCTCGCATTTATTGCTACTGCACTCTTTATTCTAGTTCCTACTGCTTTTTTACTTATCATCTACGTAAAAACAGTTAGTCAAAATGATTAATTTAACTGAAACTTGAATTATTAGTTCTTATCAATGATTGAAGAAATGAAAGAAAGGGATTCAAACTCCAAGTCTTAAATGAAACGATCGGGGGTGGAATTCAGAAGTCTCTGAGTATAGTATGGTAGTAAAGAACTAAAATAATATTCTAGTTCTTTACTACTATCTAATCCACTATTCTATAGTTGTATAGTATTTTTTTTTATTTAAAGTTGTATACAGTTATTTTTTTATATAGATGACAATATACATGTCATATATTAGATAGATGTACGTTTAAATTAAATAGCACTCCATTTTCTCTTCTTCAATAGATCAATTTGTGTGGATTTCGATTAATCCAAAGAAAATAATCGAAGACCAACTTTTCTAATTCCTAGGTTTCTTTTAATTTTATATAGTAGGACATATGGCCTTCGAAAGAATCAATAGAAGAAGAATAGTATGCCCATATACTATAGAAAAAAAAAGAAAAAAAAAATAGAATAGGGATTCATTTTTCTCATTGTAATATTCATTATTCTGTTAAGAACTGGTCCATTAAAATAGAATATTTAGGAAGAATTCAGTTGGAAAAAAATTTCCTATTATGTTATGTGTAGATTTGAATCTCGGAATATAACTATGATAATCATTCATTCTTTAATCAAATGATTATTATTCATTATTGTATTTTCTTGTTCATTATTGTATTCCAATATAATTTGTAAAGAGAAACGTTTTTTTAAGGCTTCGCAAAACGATCAATTTAAGAATTAATAATTAATACAATTTGATTACTTAATTGATTACTCAATGAGTACTACCCCTAGAGTCCACTCCTTCCCCATACTACAAGTGAAAGGGAAAAGGAAAAGACCACCATTAAAGCAGCCCAAGCGAGACTTACTATATCCATGTTGAATTATGCCCCTATCTCTATGAAGGAATTATTCCATTATTGATCAATAATCATAGTGGAATTAATAGCGCATAGTCAAAAAGGATTCTGACTTAAGGCTATTAATCCAATGAATCCACCCATAACAAGTAAAATGGATAACTATTTATCAGATAGTTCGATTTCCCCTTTGATCTAAACCTTTATTCTCTGTGAAAGAATCGGGAGACGGTACCACTATTACATACATTTGTTTTTTGTTATTTTCTAATCCCCCCTTGACTTGAAAAGACAAAGAAAATTTTTTCTTCAACTTTAGCTTTTTACTATATATACTATATATTTTACTGTACTATATAAGATAAGAATATTAAGAATAAAATAAAAGAAAAGGTGAACAGCCCCATTCTGTTTGAATGTCTGAGCACTCGGAGCTTTTAGTGAGCCTGGATATAAAGTATTTTCAGTCCTTTCCACAACTCCTAAATGGATTTCCCATTAGATTAGCCTTTCTAATCTAATTCCAGATAGAATCAGTAGACACTACCTTAGTATAGGTGGTGTAAGATAAGTAAGAAGTTTTGATAGTCTTTCGTATAATGCTTTCTCCTAGAAGAAAAAAAAGGGGGAGTCCTTTAGTTTAGGAACCCTTATAAGATTTCCAACGTATTACTTTGATAGTTCTGAATCCTAAAATTGACTCTCACTATTTAGTTGATTCAATTTTTTTATCAAAAAAATGACTTGAAACAATCATTAATAAGCGAACATTGTTTCATCCCTATTGGTTGGTATTATTAAATGGACAGTTTTTTAGAGAATCTATGTATTCTAAAAATCAAGTATCAACAGGTCTAGTCTTTTGTTCCTGCTTCTGCGGGTCAAGAATTCGTCGAACAATTAATGGGATAAGAAATTCCAAGTTTTTTGTTGATTAGGCGACACCCAGATTTGAACTGGGGATAAAGGATTTGCAGTCCCCCGCCTTACCGCTTGGCCATGCCGCCAAATCTGATCCAAAATGAATAAAAATATTATCCATATTCTATTATTAAATTCTATTATTAAATTCTATTATTAATTCTTTTGGAAATTACTGAGAACCCCTCACCCCCTTTTTATTTGGATCTTGAATCCCATTATACTTAAATTCCCTTTCCTTTCCAAAAATGAATCTCTATTCTTTATTGAATCTCGTTTAGATTATTCTCTTCGATTGATTGTATCTCAAAACACACATACCACTTAAAAACTTCCTTTCTTTCTATTGAAAAAAAAGAAAAATGGATTTCCGGTCACAGGCTGAAAAATTCAGGACAAACTGTGTTTCCTTAATTGTATAAGAAAAAAAGCAAATCGATTTACGACTAATCAGTATAAATTATTTTGAATAATAGATCATTTTCAATTTCCATTATAACAATATATATGTATATATGTAAACCCCAGAACAGAAATTATGACACAGATATCGTATCAAGTGGAGTCTCCCTCTTATGCACATATCCCTATAGAAAAAAACCGCCGTGCTTGAATTTTTCATTGAATAAATATATTGAATAAAAAATGGGAATTGTAATCATAGTGTGACCCCATCTATGTTTAGGTTGCTCAAAAAAAGAAAACTACAATATCAAGGATACGATATGAAGATAGCTAGATAACTATATCGGCATACGTCTAATAAATACTATTTTTATTATACAATTCAATCGTATTCTCGAAATTTTACTAGGAAAAAAAAAGAATTCCAATTTCCTTTACGGATTCTTTTTTTTTTTAACATTAAAAAATGAAATAAATTCAAATTAAATAAATTAAGTGTGCTAAAAAACTCTATCCTACCCCCAATTATTCTGTCTTTATCGTATTCAATTCATATCAATCATAAAAAGTAGATTAAATTCTGAATCCATTTATTTTTTTGCTACCCAACCTATTGATCCTAATATCAACATAGGTAAAATGGGATCAATTTAGATATTCTATACAAGACTCTATAAGTGTTTGTAAGGTAAGTGACAGGATTTTTTCCGGAATGTTTTATCAACTCATTTCCATTTGTACCTGTCGCAAATTCGAACTTGCGTCAAAAATATTCTTAACTCCTTCGTCTCCTTTCACTTCATACGTATGAATAAAATAAATGTATGGAGTTGGCTAAAATTTTATGTGATTCAGTAAACAAAATATGCATTCCATCATTTCTAGATCGATTCGTATGGCTCGATGAAGAGTGAGGAATTTTTCGATAAAGAGGAAACTTAAGATTAAGATGATTCGGGATGGAAATGAGGGAATGTACACAATACCTGGATTTAATCAGATCCAATTTGAGGGATTTTGTAGGTTCATTAATCAGGGCTTGATGGAAGAACTTCATAAGTTTCCAAAAATTGAAGATACAGATCAAGAAATTGAATTTCAATTATTTGTGGAAACATATCAATTGGTAGAACCCTTGATAAAAGAAAGAGATGCTGTGTATGAATCACTCACGTATTCTTCTGAATTATATGTACCCGCGGGATTAATTTGGAAAACGAGTAGAGCTATACAAGAACAAACCATTTTTATTGGAAACATTCCTTTAATGAATTCGTTGGGAACTTCTATAATAAATGGAATATACAGAATTGTAATCAATCAAATATTGCAAAATCCCGGTGTTTACTACCGTTCAGAATTAGACCATAACGGAATTTCTGTTTATACCAGTACTATAATATCAGATTGGGGAGGACGATTGGAATTAGAAATTGATAGAAAAGCGAGGATATGGGCGCGCGTGAGTAGGAAACAAAAAATATCTATTCTAGTTCTATTATCGGCTATGGGTTCGAATCTAAGAGAAATTCTAGATAATGTTTGTTACCCTGAAATTTTCTTGTCTTTCCCAAATGATAAGGAAAAAAAAAAGATTGGGTCAAAAGAAAATGCTATTTTGGAGTTTTATCAACAATTTGCTTGTGTAGGCGGGGATCCCGTATTTTCTGAGTCCTTATGTAAGGAATTACAAAAGAAATTTTTTCAACAAAGATGTGAATTAGGAAGGATTGGTCGACGAAATACGAATCAGAGACTGAATCTTGATATACCCCAGAAGAATACATTTTTGTTACCACGAGATGTATTAGCTGCTGCGGATCATTTGATCCGAATGAAATTTGGAATGGGTACGCTTGACGATATGAATCACTTGAAAAATAAACGTATTCGTTCTGTAGCGGATCTGTTACAGGATCAATTCGGATTGGCTCTTGTTCGTTTAGAAAATGGGGTTCGAGGAACTATATGTGGGGCAATCAGGCATAAATTGATACCGAATCCTCAAAATTTGGTAACTTCAACTTCATTAACAACCACTTATGAATCGTTTTTTGGCCTACACCCTTTATCTCAAGTTTTGGATCGGACTAATCCATTGACCCAAATTGCTCATGGGCGTAGGTTGAGTTATTTGGGTCCTGGGGGGTTGACAGGGCGAACTGCTAGTTTTCGGATACGAGATATCCACCCTAGTCACTATGGACGTATTTGCCCAATTGATACGTCTGAAGGAATCAATGTTGGACTTATTGGATCTTTAGCTATTCATGTAAGGATTGGTCATTGGGGATCTATAGAGAGTCCCTTTTATGAAATATCTGAGAGATCAAAAAAGGCACAGATGATTTATTTATCGCCAAGTAGAGATGAATATTATATGGTAGCAGCAGGAAATTCTTTGGCCTTGAACCGGGGTATTCAAGAAGAACAGGTTGTGCCAGCTCGATACCGTCAAGAATTCCTAACTATTGCATGGGAACAGATTCATCTTAGAAGCATCTTTCCCTTCCAATATTTTTCTATTGGAGCTTCTCTCATTCCTTTTATTGAGCATAATGATGCAAATCGAGCTTTAATGAGTTCTAATATGCAACGTCAAGCAGTTCCGCTTTCTCGATCGGAAAAGTGTATTGTTGGAACTGGACTGGAACGTCAAACGGCTCTAGATTCTGGGGTTTCAGCTATAGCCGAACGGGAGGGGAAGATCATTTATACTGATACTCACAAGATCATTTTCTCAAGTAATGGAGACACTATGAGCATTCCATTAGTTATGTATCAACGTTCTAACAAAAATACATGTATGCATCAAAAACCTCAGGTTCCGAGGGGTAAATGCATTAAAAAGGGACAAATTTTAGCAGACGGTGCGACTACAGTTGGTGGGGAACTCGCTTTAGGAAAAAACGTATTAGTAGCTCATATGCCATGGGAAGGTTACAATTCTGAAGACGCAGTACTAATTAGTGAACGTTTAGTATATGAAGATATTTATACTTCTTTTTACATTCGGAAATATGAAATTCAGACTCATGTGACAAGCCAAGGTCCTGAAAGAATCACTAAGGAAATACCACATTTAGAGGATCGCTTACTCCGCAATTTAGACAGAAATGGAATTGTGATGCTTGGATCTTGGATAGAAACAGGTGATATTTTAGTAGGTAAATTAACGCCTCAGACAGCGACCGAATCGTCGTATGCTCCGGAAGATAGATTATTACGAGCCATACTCGGCATTCAGGTATCCACTGCAAAAGAAACTTCTCTAAAATTATCTATAGGTGGAAGGGGCCGAGTTATTGATGTGAGATGGATTCAGAAAAGGGGTGGTTCCATTTATAATCCAGAGATGATTCGTGTATATATTTCACAAAAACGTGAAATCAGAGTAGGTGATAAAGTAGCCGGAAGACATGGGAATAAAGGTATCATTTCCAAAATTTTGCCTAGGCAAGATATGCCCTATTTGCAAGATGGAACACCTGTTGATATGGTCTTCAACCCATTAGGAGTACCCTCACGAATGAATGTAGGACAGATATTTGAATGCTCACTCGGGTTAGCGGGGGATCTGCTAAAAAGACATTATAGAATAGCACCTTTTGATGAGAGATATGAGCAAGAGGCTTCGAGAAAACTAGTGTTTTCTGAATTATATTCAGCCAGTAAGCAAACAAAAAATCCATGGGTATTTGAACCCGAGTATCCGGGAAAAAGCAGAATATTTGATGGAAGAACAGGGGATCCTTTTGAACAACCTGTTCTAATAGGAAAACCCTATATCTTGAAATTAATCCATCAAGTTGATGATAAAATCCATGGGCGTTCCAGTGGGCATTACGCACTTGTTACACAACAACCCCTTAGAGGAAGGGCCAAACAAGGGGGACAACGAGTAGGAGAAATGGAAGTTTGGGCTCTAGAGGGATTTGGTGTTGCTCATATTTTACAAGAGATGCTTACTTATAAATCTGATCATATTAGAGCTCGTCAAGAGGTACTTGGTGCTACAATTGTTGGAGGAACAGTACCTAACCCCGAAGATGCTCCAGAATCCTTTCGATTGCTCGTTCGAGAACTACGATCTTTGGCTCTGGAACTGAATCATTTCCTCGTATCTGAAAAGAATTTCCAGATTAATAGGAAGGAAGCTTGATCTGAATGAATCAGAATTTCTATTCTATGATCGACCAGTATAAACATCAACAACTTCGAATTGGACCAGTTTCTCCTCAACAAATAAGGGCTTGGGCTACCAAAATACTACCTAATGGAGAGATAATTGGTGAGGTGACAAAACCGTATACTTTTCATTACAAAACCAATAAACCGGAAAAAGATGGATTGTTTTGTGAAAGAATCTCTGGACCTATAAAAAGTGGAATTTGTGCTTGTGGAAATTATCGAGTGATTGGAGCTGAAAAAGAAGACCCGAAGTTTTGTGAACAATGCGGGGTGGAGTTTGTTGATTCTCGGATACGAAGATATCAAATGGGATACATCAAACTCGCATGCCCGGCGACTCATGTGTGGTATTTGAAACGTCTTCCTAGTTATATCGCGAATCTTTTAGATAAACCCCTTAAGGAATTAGAAGGCCTAGTATACTGTGATGTGTGATTTGATCAAAATTTTCATTTTACAGATTCGAAAACTGTCATCCCATTCAATCTGATTATTGGGATGTCCCCGTTCTGACATGTGTCTTGGAAGGACTAACATGAAGCTCAGAATGTTGGGTGTATTCAATACTTCCAAACAAACAACAAAAGGGGAATTGATCCATGGTCGATTCCCGTAACAGATAAATAGGAATTACTAGTTATACCTCGTGAAAACAAAATACTTGCTTCGTGGAATTAACCATTCCATTTCTTTGAGAGAGCGATTCTGTTGAAGCAAGTAAATATGGCATGGTTACAGGAGTTTATATATCCCATATATGCTTCAAAGGATATCGTGGTATAAGCATGACCATCGAGGTGAGTAGAGACCTAAAAGATCGAATGGGACGATATATAGACAAGTAAATCCTTTATGAGTCCCAACAAAGTATTCCTTTACTTTAAGGGATT